CCGAAGGGTACTAGCCTTCGTATTATTAAAAAAAAAAAAGCAATTCAATTTTCAATAAAAGAATTTCTATATAGAATTATATGGGGAATGGTGATTAGAATGAACGATTCATAAATATAATATAAATCACAAATCACAAAATTCTATGGAATAATGAAAGACAGAAAAATCCTTCGAATTGCATCATATTAGTCCATTATATTTATATTGACAATTTCAAAAAACTATTCATACTATGATCATAGTATGATGGCAGTCGGGCAAGTATGCCCCCATCGTCTAGTGGTTCAGGACATCTCTCTTTCAAGGAGGCAGCGGGGATTCGACTTCCCCTGGGGGTAGGGTACTACGAAAGGAAGTTGATCATGGATTATCAATAAGCTTGGAATTGATTCTTCCCGGGTCGATGCCCGAGCGGTTAATGGGGACGGACTGTAAATTCGTTGGCAATATGTCTACGCTGGTTCAAATCCAGCTCGGCCCAATAATTCGCGGATCCACCATAAAATGATATAACCCATTTGTCCTTCTACAGAAATGCTTGACTTGATACGGAAGAATAAAAAAAAAAAAAACTCATTTTTTATTCATTGACAGATTGATTATCAATCAATTTGACAATAACGAAAAAATGACTATTAATCCATGCTCCTCTCACTAAAGTACATGTCTCCGCGCATATCAATCTATTACTCGCGTCTCTGTCTGTTAGAATATGACAATTCGAATCAAAAATCTGCATAGAAAGGTTTGAAGGAAATTAAATCAACAACATATGTTGTACACTTTATTTCCCTGGGATTGTAGTTCAATTGGTCAGAGCACCGCCCTGTCAAGGCGGAAGCTGCGGGTTCGAGCCCCGTCAGTCCCGATGGATCCAATCCAAATCCAATAAAAAAATACATCAATTCATCTCTTCCTTTCCTGTGAAAGAGAGAACAAATAAGATAACTGAATTTTATTCCAAACGGGATCTATCTTTTTTTTTTCCACATTTTTCATCAAAAAAAATATGGGAATTTCTATTTCTTCAACGAGTACTGATTGATGGGAGAAAGACATATGTGACATATGTGAATTACCACAATTATTGGTAGCAATATATTCAGGATTCGAAGGAATACCGTACTGGGTCTAGCTTTTTTGATTACGCCCGATTTTTGTAATGGAATAGAGTACTATACGTTTCCGGGAAGCACATACACAAAGGGAATTTGGACGATACAAAATAAATTTAACATAGTCAACTTTGATCTAATTTTTTGTCTTAAAGCAAAAAAAATATATCCGTGCTATTGTTTGCTTGAGTTTGTTTATAACCAATGTGAGGGTAAAGGTAGTCTGATGAGACTTCATCAGATGATTGCATTGGACAAGAGGGCAGTAGATTATAGAAAAGAAAGAATGCAAAAAATTAGAAATAAAAAAAAGTAAAGAAATTCTTGATTGCATCAGGAATCCCATTTTGTTTCAATTCGGTATGGATAAAAGATCTTCCTATGTTATACTATTCAATTCTCGACGATGAATCGATTTGATAGCTCCGATATTGTTATTCATGATATTTTAATACGATTCGATATCATCGAGATGCAATGCATCCCATTGAATTTACAAGCGAAACATTTATCATCTCTATGGGATTAAATCCCGAGTTATTGCGAATAAAAAATGAAACGATGAGATTATGGAAGTAAATATTCTCGCATTTATTGCTACTGCACTGTTCATTCTAGTTCCTACCGCCTTTTTACTTATAATATACGTAAAAACAATCAGTCAAAGTGATTAATTTGAATTAACCTTGACTTTTTAGTTCTTATCAATGCTTGAAGATAAGAAAAATGAAAAGGATTAAAATTTCGCGTCTTAACTGAAATTGGCGGACTAGAATTATCAGTATTCTACGAGAGAAGTATTCTATGAGATCCGATAGTATGGTAGAAAGAAATATATGAATCCTTCTACCATACTATCTATTATTGTTATTGAAGTGTATAAAATTGTACTCTATAAAAATAGAGGTTGAATATAGATCAATTTGAATATAGATGAATCTACAATATATATCTTTCTATTTATATATAGATATCATATCAATTACATATATGTAATGTTAATATAATATACATAGTGGCCCAATTCTATTTCTTTGCTTCATAATTCATGTTGATTCCAATGAATCTGCAATGAAATAATCGAAAGGCCACTAATTTTTTTTTAGCATTCGAAAGAAGTAATTGATTGAGCAGTTGACAGATGATCCAGGGGTTCGGTTCCGTGGGAACTTTTTATCTTCGGATTTCGTTTCGAAAAGAATTAGCAAACCCCATCTTTAACGTTTGAACCATGATATGAAATGAGTTCCATAAAACAAGCATAAATCCTATTTTGAAAATAACTAAAATACTAATAATAATAAATAAAACAAGTGGTAAGCACGTAATATGTGGGTGGCTACCCCGAGGTACTATCTTATTATGAGGTAGTATATTATTATGCGTAGTATCTCATTGGACAACCACTATGTCTATGTTCTTTCGTGTCGAAAGTCTGTATCCACTTAAAAACTTATAATAATAACAGAACTCTTTTTTTTTTACTGTTCAAAAAAAAATCAAAGAAAAAAAAGTTTTGCAGAACGATCTATAAAATAAAACAAAAACAATCGATACAGTTTGATTCTTCAATTAGTAGTACTTCTAGAGTCCACTTCTTCCCCATACTACGAGTGAAAGAGAAAATGTAAAGACTACCATTAAAGCAGCCCAAGCGAGACTTACCATATCCATGTGAATTATGTCCCCTATCTCTATGAATATAAAAGAATTATTCCATTATTGCTCACTAATAATTATTATTCACTAATAATAGTGGAATCACTAGCGCATAGTCAAAAAGAGATTCGGGCACAACACCATTGATGAAACAATCCAAAAATCGAATTATAACAAGTTATTATATGATTTCTAGTATAATCGAAAAAATTAAGCACAAATAAATAAAAGAGGCAGAGAAACTCTTGGAAGTATCAAAGGAGTGTTAGTAACATGTAGGAATAATAAGACCTAGTCTTTCTTTTGTTGCCCTGCATTACATTAAGTAAAAAGTCTAAAAATGGAGAATCAAGATAGATCACTATCTATCACATACCCCTATTATTCCTTTCTCATTTGATCTAATCTTTACTGTCTCCCGATTGTTTCATAGAGACAATCGGGAGATGGGATGGCCTATTACATGCGTGACTAGAGCTTATCGAAAAGAATTTCTTTTTTTCAGATTAAAATAAAAAAAAAAGCCAATTATCCATTCAATATAATATTGATTGAATGCTCGAGCACTCAGATACTTTCATGAGTCCGTATATCGTATATAAAGTATCTTCCGCCTTTCCGTAACTAAAAATGAAATTAGATTCCCTAATTCAAGACCCAATCAGTAGACACTACATTAGTAGTCGAAGGGCTATCATATCAAGATTTAACGATTATTTTTCATTAATCTACTAAATTCTTGAAACCTAGACGCAAGGATTTATAGCATTTTAGAGAACCCCAACGATGCTTAGAATCAAGCAAATCTAAAGAGGCTTTTTCTTCTGCTTACTTCTGCTGGAAAAAAAAATCATAAAGTTATATCAGCAAAACATAAGAAGGTATTTCGATTCTTTTGTTTGTTGATGAGGCGGCACCCGGATTTGAACTGGGGAAAAAGGGATTTGCAGTCCCCCGCCTTACCGCTCGGCCATGCCGCCAAAACGATACAAAATATTGGATTGGCTCTATCTCTTCGATTGATAGTATCTTACAACACAAATATCGAAAACTAAAAACCGAAAAACTTTGCTTTCTTTTTCTATTGAAAGAAAATCAAAAATCAAATGGGGATTTTCGGTCACAAAAGAAAAAATTCAGGACAAATGGGAACCGTTAACTTTAACTATTGACTGTGAATTCATAAACGATTCTTGGATTTAAATTGAAAATTCGGGTTCCCTAATGATATAAGAAAAAAATCCCCAAATTCTTACCTAACTAAATAAAAATTGATAGATAACTAATCATTACTAATCCGTATTGATTCGTTTCCATAACCATAAAAAAATCCTTCTTAATTAAAATTATAATAGCGATTATGAGTATATGTAAACCCCAGAACATAAACGATTACTATTATCTAAATCTAATTGGGTATCTTATCTATATAAGATGCCTATAGGAAATTTTCGTAATTCCATTTTTACAATTTTTTTTTTTAATTATCATTAAATAGAAAATAGAAATTTGGATAGAGTCTGACTGTGGTGTCCCCCATAGAACTGTAATAAAGGAGTAGATATATATAACTATATATATATATATATATCTGCACATGTTTATTAATAAATACAAGTCTTCATACATACTTCAATCGTATTCTACGAATTCTACTAAAAAAAATATAGGTATAGGTAAACTCTTCTATGCGAATTTTTTTTAACAGTGGAATCCACGAAAAAGTTCCATGTTGTTAAAAAAATACAAAAAAATTCTATATTGTTTCTGCAGATCAAATCCCGAATCTATTTATAGTACCCAATCGGATTGGAATATCATAATAATGGTAGAAATTGACTCACTTTTGTTTTGATATAGATATTCTATACAAAACTCCATAAGTCTAAATAGAATTTACCAATTCCTTTGTATTTCATTTGTAGTTGTTGCAAATTCCAATTTGAGTATCAAAGTCTCTTTATTCCTACGTTCATATGTATTTCATGCATTACATCTATTACACCTATGGAGTTAGCTAAAATTTCATGTGATTCAGTAAACATAATATAAATTCCATCATTGCTAGATCGATCCATTTGATGATGAATAAGCAAATAATGGGATTTTTTTGATAAATGGGAAATAAATAAAATGCTTGGGGGTGGAAATGAGAGAATGTCTACAATACCTGGGTTTAATCAGATACAATTTGAAGGGTTTTGTAGGTTCATTGATCATGGC